TAATTATGCATCATTCGCATACCGGTGGCAGCTTCGAATAGATCATATATTAATTCTCGTTCTCGAAAAATATAGAAGAAGGGAGTCTGTGCACCAATATCTGCCATAAAGGGTCCAAGCCATAACAAATGAGAAGCTATACGACTCAACTCCAACATAATTACTCGGATATAGCTAGCTCTTTTAGGGACTTGAATATTTCCCAATCGCTCTGGTGCATTTACAGTTATTGCTTCTGTAAACATAGTAGCTAAATAATCCCAACGTGTTACATAAGGTAAATATTGTATAATTGTTCGATTTTCTGCAATTTTTTCCATCCCTCTATGTAAATAACCCAATATTGGTTCACAGTCGATAACATCTTCACCATCTAGAGTAAGGATAAGTCGAAGAACACCATGCATTGATGGGTGGTGAGGACCCATATTCACTATCATGAGGTCCTTTCTTGTAACTGGTGCAGTCATAGGTTTTTTCCCGATTCATTCTTCCATGAATTGCTGAAAATCAAAAGAGGGTCATCAAAAGTAAAATCATTTTTTAAATTAACGCGTTTTTATCTCTCGAATATTCAACTGACCTATTAATTCTTTATAACGTACTCTATTTTTTTTTGATAAATAAGCTAGTAGTCGTTGGCGCTTTCCCAAAATTTTCCGCAGACCTCTCTGAGATAAATAGTCTTTTTTGTTCAATTCCAAATGGGAAGTAAGCTTTCGTATTTTATTAGTAAAACAGAATACTTGGAATTCCACAGACCCCGGGTTTTCTTCTTTTTCTTTTTGTGAAATCACTGAAATGACTGAATTTTTTACCATAAAAAAATCCCCCTTTTTTTACAAATATGAATTTTACTGATCAGTAATAATAATGCGAGTTAGTGGTATATATAAGAAACTTATTTTTTATGGAATTCTATATCTAATATCTAATTTTATTAAATAAAAAGAATCGATCCAATTAAACCGGCATTCGAATAGGTATACAAAACAATAGTCTATTTTGCATTTTCAAAAGAAAATTGTTAAAATCTTAAAATTAAGAAGATTTTGTTGATTCGTTTTTAGAAATAATGGATACCTCATTACATTAAATTAGTATCATATATTAGACTAAAATGTAAGACAAGGTATATGTGCATTTGTTTGCTTTCATATATCAGATATGGTACTATATAAAGTTTCATTAATTACTTTTCAATTGCGGGATACATACGTATCCTTAACAGACTGAAACGACTTCCGTTATTTGTATCAAACCAATAGCGATTCATACAAGCTAAATCTTCTAATCGATAATTGGGCCAAAGAAGTAATTTTAATTTAATTAATTGATGTCTATCAAGATCGTTATTTTCATTCAAAAATTGACTAGAACTTTTAAAATTATTCCCATTACAAAATATTCTATTTTTATCGATACCTTGACTATTCTTTGAATGGAAACAAATTAGAATTCTCAATTCTCTACGACGTCGAGACGCTAAAATATTTTCAGGGAAAAACAAAGAAGAATTATTATTTTCAGTTAGATGGCTTCGAATGGATTTATCAAAATCCTCCTTATCGGCATATATTTTCTCTGGGTATCTTTGATTAATACGATGTCTACTCTTATGAACTAATGAAATTTTTATGGTTTGGTGCATAATAAACTGGGCTGATTTTTTTACAGACAGACGAAGAGGTTCGATAATCAATCTTCCCCTTTTCATCAATTCTGTAAGAGTTAAATTCTTTTTAATCAGCATTATATCAAGATTCATTTCTCTCCTTTGAATAGAGGATAGGGCTATTTTTTTTGGATTTCTCAGTCTAAGCAGGAGACAATATACTTTGATATTATTGATCATTCTTTGATTCAAAGCACCATCCCATCTTAATTGAAAAAGTAAATATCTTTTGAGGAAGAAATCAAGTTCTGCTTCTGTATTGCTCTTGTATTGTTTTTTCTTTTGTAGTTTTTTCATGTCTGATTCCGAATAAGTTTCCGCAATCTCGTTTTCTTGGTTTAATAGAACAGATACAAAACTTTCTTGGTTTTGCATAGTTGATCGAAGAGCTCTTTCATTTGCAAATTCTTTTTCTTTTTTATTCTTGAATTCAAAATATTTTTTTTCGTTTGACGGTATTATTCCTTTTTGTTTTCTATTCAGGTTTTTAGTTTCACTAAGATTTTCATTTATATTCAAATTCAAAAAAAGGAATTTGCTTGGTATAAACCAGGGTTTAATTTTATATGCATTATAAAATAGGAAAAATTCTGGAAAGAACCAAAGTTCTAGATTTGATATAGGATGACTTAGTATTTCTGTATTCATTCCCATCCAATCCCATTTTTTTTTTTGATTGGATGAATTGCTTTCTTTATCTTGATGAATCATAAAATAAAAAAGATCTTTTTTATCAATTTTATCAATTATTTGATAATTTGGAGCTTCGGTCTTAGTATTTTGGTTCCTATTGGTATTGACCTTGATCCAAGCTTCAATATCTATTTTTTTTTGAAAACAAAAATTGATAATTTTCCAATCAAAATATTTTCGATCCATATTTTTTTCCATATATATACTAGTACTTTTTCCTAGAAAATTATTGATAGGGATATAGGCTAATCTAGCAAATTTGTTTCTTTTTTGTGTATTGTAATTATAAAAATTATTTTGAGTTTTATTTACTTGGAATGGTGATCTATAAATAGATAGGTCCTCCCTCTTTTCATAATTAATAGATCTATAAGATAAAAGATTATATCTATAGTATTTTTGAAAATTATCTTTCTGATTTGGTAATAAATATACTTCGTAATCACTTTGTTTTTTATAATAACTCAATTGTTCTTTTTCATATGAATCCGCTTTGTTTAAATTTTTATCGCGAATTGTACGACATTTTTTTGTGCTATTTCGCCATTTTTGTGCTATTAATTTAGACCATTTAATCTGAGATAAATGATATTGATAATAACTTCTTAACCAGCTTTTCCATTGATTTTTTTTCGAGTTCGTAAGTTTCTTATCTTTTAATTTAGAATCAATTATTCCTTGTCTGCCAAAATTATTGTTTATTGAAGTTTTAAGAAAAAAAGATGTTCCGCGATATTCAAGAATATTAAACAAATTGGGGGCTTGGACTTTTGATAATTTGTAAAATACATATGCTTGTGAGAAGGAGGATAATTCATCAAAATTCTGTGAATTATTATTACTAATATTATAAAAGGACTTTTGTATAGTTGAAATAAAGTTAATTGTATTTTGATTGGTTTTATTACTTTTTTCATGATTTTTTTTAGTATTGGAAATAGGTTTATCAATAATAGTTTTTATTGATTCAAGAAAAAGTTTTGTATATATTTTGGGAATATTAATGATAGATAGAAGGATATCTATATATATATTTTCAATGAAAAATTTTATAAAAAAATAAAATTTACGGATTATTCGAGCACTACGTCGTTTTAATATTTGCCAAATAATTTTTGTTAATTCGAATCTTTTAGCATTACAACTATTTTTATTAGTACTAACATTTATTCCGGGAGTCACTTTCTTTTTTTCTTTTGTAATTCTTTCTATTTTTTTTCTAATTATACTTGTTCTATCAGTTAGACCATTCATTTTTTTTTCTATTAGTAAAAAATTTGTCCAATTTCTAGATTTAATTTGATCCATTGATTCATTAATTATTTGATTATCCGTTATAGAATCTTTTTCTTTTTTAGTTTTTCTTGATTTGTTTACTTCTTTCAATCTACTAAATATCAATAGAATTTTATTTCTTTTTGAGATTTCTTTTATTTTTTTTTCGAGTTTCTTTAAAATAGGTTCAAAAAAGGAAGGCCTTTTTCGAGGAGAACCAAAAGGAAGTTCAGTTTCCATTCCCCAAACTGTTAAAAAACAAAAATCATCCTTTTGACCTTTCTTTTTGATTCGATCTAGATAAGAATACCTTAGTTTATATCCGTGCCAAGGTTTTAGACAGAAAGGAAATAGGATTTTTATCTGAATGCCGTCTAATAACCAATTTTTTGGAAATTCTCTTTCTGATAATTGAACACCATTATAGGTGCATTTAATATGTATTTCTCTATTCCATTCCTTTAAATCTTCAGACCATTCAGGAAATTGCAATAGTACCATACGGGCAATGTTTTTAGCTATTATTAATGAAGGTAATAGAATATATTTTCTAAGAGTCGATTGAGTTATTAACATTAAACCTCTTATTACTTGCGCAAGCGGGATCGTATCCCAAGCTTCTGCTATTTCTATGCGTGCTTTCTCCTTTCTTTTGTTCTCTTCTTTTTTGTCCTTCTCGTTTTTTTTTTCTTCGTTTCTCTCTTCTTCTGTGTAATCTGAAATTTTGAGTTCTGCTCCCTCTCTCATCCAGTTTCGAAAAATTAGTTTTATTAGTCCTGAGGTATCAAAAGAAAAAAGACCCAGTTTGCCTATTCTGTTCAAAAAGAGGAGAGAGTGTACATTTGCTTGAAAGAGTTCCCAAATAATTGTTTTACGCCTTTGTGCTCGCATAGAACCTTTGATTATGTCTCTCCGAAAATCCGATTGTTGTGAATAGCGTATTAAAGCCACCTCGTCTGCTTGATCAGGATTGTTAGTATCTTTATTAGTAGTGTCACTATTTTCCCTATTATCACTAAAAATCACTACTCGTTTAAATTTTCTTGAACGAATCTCATAATCAATGGGTACTTCTTCTTCACCCTCTCCTTCCTGTTGTTCTAATTCATTGATTAATTTATATGACCATCGAGGTACGTTTTTACTTATTTCTTTTATTCCAATAATATTTTTTTTTCTTTTGTTATTATTAGTTATAATTGCATTGAATAAAAATTTGAAAAAGTTTGTTTCCTTTTCGAACTCAACTCTTTCTTGTTCTGAAAATAAAAAAGATCTTTTCAAATTTAAATTTGATTCTCTTTCTCTAGCAAGTTGATTGATTAAAGTCAAGAAATAACTCATTTTTTTTGATAAT